TTAATAAATAATAAAATGGATCTATTAAGTGAAGGTGCGGAAAGAGAGGGATTCGAACCCTCGGTAAACAAAAGCCTACATAGCAGTTCCAATGCTACGCCTTGAACCGCTCGGCCATCTCTCCTACATAATGATTATGAATCAAAAACCAAGTGAATAGTGAGTTCTTCATATTTCATTCTAGATTATTGGATTGGATAAGTATGACCAATCCATTTTAACTATATATTTGAACTATATATTACAAAATATTCTAAATAAAAATAGAAAATTTTTCATCAAAGTAAAGAAAGATCTTTCGAGGCCTCAAGACAATTATTTTTTTACGAAATTTTTTTATTTGTAATTTTGAAAATGAAAAGGGGGTTTGTGTTTGCAAAAACGACTCCTACTAGAAATTCGATTCGAATCCATTAAATCAATGAATTAGAACGAATCAACTGATTAATAGGTCTAGATTTTTTAGACTAGGGTTAATGGATACCTTTCTATCATAATTCTATATAGACTACGATTCCATACCTTACAAATTCTCAAATTTCTTTCCGACTTTAGAATTCTCAACAACAAACCCCTTCCCTCACCCCTCTATTCTAGATTGATAAAACATTTTGTATAGTGGATTGTATACCTGCTATGTACATAACATAAAAAAGAGGTGGTTATTCTATTTTCATCATAGAATGATTTTTTCCTCTTTGTATCATAATTCAATACAAATTTCTCGAGTTATTTGAATCTGTAACTTCAACGAAATCGGAATAGTTCGCTTCGTTGGTATACTACTACATTAGGATGAAATCGAACCGGGTTGGACCTTTTCTTATTGATTCCTATAAAAAAGGAACAATTGGAATAAAAAGCCCATAATCTTTTTTTTTCAAATCAATCTAGTTTTATGTTATTTCGTACTGTACAATTCTTTTCTTTGTGGGATCATTTTCCCCCGAGAGGGAATGAGAAGAATTATAAAATGGATTGCTAGCTATGCCTAGATCGCGGATAAATGGAAATTTTATTGATAAGACCTTTTCAATTGTAGCCAATATCTTATTGCAAATAATTCCGACAACTTCAGGAGAAAAGGAGGCATTTACCTATTACAGAGATGGTGTGATTTGATTCTTTTTTTTCTCTTGGTCTTACGAGAAAGACATGTGATTCGGAAAAATTTTTGAAATAAATCTACGCTTGTTGAAGGTGAAGTTTGGAAATAGAACAATTCCTTCTGTCGTGTATCCTCGATTAATGCAACCTCAGATGCTATGTTTCAATCTTAGATTCTAGTATTGAGCGAAAGGTTATATCTAGAGGTTCTGTATTATGGGGCAATCCTACTCCACTACACTAGTACCAACGGACAGCATAAGGGAAGAAGCACTACACCTAGGAATCAACAACACGAAAACCTTGTTAGAAATGACCCCTTTCCTTATTGGGCTCGGGACTAAAAGAATGGTTGGGACAACAAACATCCATCTCGTTCGTACTTTGGATACCAATATAACCATCGAAGGTTGTTTGAAGTGACTAATTCCTGGAAATTAGGAGGCGTTGAAAACAAAGAAATTGCTCGAGTTCTCATTTCTATCTAGTTATCTAGTCTCAACACCCTTGATATTAAGAAAAGATCTCTTGCAGGAAGGTTGGCTAGAGATTTCTTGTAAAAACACTAGCCCTGCTCAGTCCATAATGAGAATATTTTCATCTTTTTGATTTCATGTATATTCTCCTTATGCACATAAGGGAGGAGCCGTATGAGGTGAAAATCTCACGTACGGTTTTGGAACGGAGATTCTTTTAATTGAATGGCGACCGTAACGGATGTCAGCTCAATCCGAAGGAAATTATGCAGAAGCTTTACAGAATTATTATGAAGCTATGCGACTAGAAATTGATCCTTATGATCGAAGTTATATACTCTATAATATAGGTCTTATCCATACAAGTAATGGAGAACATACGAAAGCTTTGGAATATTATTTTCGAGCACTAGAACGAAATCCATTCTTACCACAAGCTTTTAATAATATGGCCGTGATCTGTCATTACGTGCGACTATCTTCACTATAGAAGTAAAAAAAGAAAAACAAAAAAAGGCTTTCTACATATACATCGTCTAAAACAACGATTTTTATCAGCTGTAGCAAAGAAAAAAACTTTATATTCATAAAAGTTGAAATATGAAGAAAATAAATAGATATACCTAGCTACTTTTTCTATGGATAAAAAAAGAATCTAATTGGTAAGGGAAGCACCGTAAAGATCAATTGGCGAAATTTGGGGCCAATACAATAATAACTGCGTACTTATGTCATGATGGTAGATATACTTATCTCGTGATGTGAGATAAAATAGGAATCCACTTATGTAATAGAGTTGATCCACTAAAGTCTTGAGCAGCGGTGTAGGATCAGATCCCAAAGATAGTAAGTTTTTCTTTCTTAGGAAAGAAAGTCTTTTTCAAAGATTCTATATAAATTTATATACGAAACCAAGA